TATGAAGAATCTGACGAATATTTAATGTCTTTTAAAAAAACTATATGGGGAAATAAGAACACAAAGATAGTATGTCATGATACATATGGTAGTGGAGGCTTATGGGACAAAAAATAAATCCACTTGGTTTCAGGCTTGGTACAACCCAAAGTCATCATTCTCTTTGGTTTACACAACCAAAAAAATATTCACAGGGTTTACAAGAAGATAAAAAAATACGCGACTGTATCAAAAATTATGTACAAAAATATATGAAAATATCCTCTGGTGTGGAGGGAATTGCACGTATCGAAATTCAAAAAAGAATCGATCTCATTCAGGTCATAATTTACATGGGATTTCCTAAATTATTAATTGAAGATAAGCCACGCAGAGTCGAAGAATTACGGATGAGCATACAAAAAGAACTTAATTGTGTGAACCGAAAACTTAACATTGCTATTACAAGAATTTCAAATCCGTATGGACATCCTAATATTCTTGCGGAATTTATAGCTGGACAACTAAAGAATAGAGTTTCTTTTCGAAAAGCAATGAAAAAAGCTATTGAATTAACTGAACAGGCGAATACAAAAGGAATTCAAGTACAAATTTCAGGACGTATTGACGGCAAAGAAATAGCACGTGTCGAATGGGTCAGAGAGGGTAGGGTTCCTTTACAAACTATTGAGGCTAAAATCGATTATTGTTCCTATACAGTTCGAACTATTTATGGAGTATTGGGAATCAAAATTTGGATATTCGTAAACGAAGAATAAAAAGACTTTACTTGTCTTTACCTTCTATCCAGTAATACAAAAAAACACAAATAATTTTAGTCTTTTTATTTTTTATCTTTAAGCAAAAAAATCAACAATTCTATAAGGTTGAATAAAAATTCGCTTGATACTTTCTTTGATATAATTGCTATGCTTAGTGTGCGACTCGTTGGTTTAGGTTTAGGATTAAGATAAAAAAAAACCGACGTATACTTCTAACAAGAATGAATAACTATAACATTAATAAAGAACCTAACCAACCCATTGCTTCGCATTATCTGTATCCACAAACCTAAAAAAAGCAGTCAAGATATGATACATTGATCATATTGATGTAGCAACTGAATAAAAAAAAATAAATAAATCTGATTCTGAATTATGAAGGGAAATAGAAAAATATGCGGATAAATGGAAGGATGAGAGAAAGAGAGAAAAAAAAAGAAATATAAATGAGATATGATTCCAATTTGTAAGGTCTATCAAGTAAGCACAAAAAGAACAATGTAATAAAGCATGAATACATATTCATTCATAATTAGATAAATCCGTTCAGAGAACAAAAAATTAAGAGCTTGAGCCAATAAAAACTGAGAAGATTGGCTCAAAAAAAAAATGAAATTAAGGCTCCATTGTCAAATTTTAGGCCTAAACATTAATAAAGAAGCGATGGGAACGACGGAACCTATGAATGCGGAAGATTCTATTGAAAAACGAATCCTAATGATTCATTGGGTGGGATGGCGGAATAAACCTAGAAAAAATTGATCTATTCATATTCTTATTCTGAGAGCTAATGGGCTATCCATAAAAGTCAAATAGATATTGAAAGAGTAAATATTCGCCCGCGAAAAGTTTATTTCATCATATTACCAAATTTTAGTCGATAAAATATGATAAGTAAACAAGGCAAAGAACTTTATACATTATGTTATTTTTAAATAAAATTCATCTTGAATTCTATTTCCAAAAAGGATATACAAATATCGAATAGATTGGATGAAATCACAAAAAATCGCAAAATTAAGGCGATTAATCATTAACTTGTTAATAGAATCTTTTTTAGTCCTTTCGTTCGTGAGGAGCTGTATGAGAAGAAACTCTCATGTCCAGTTCTGTAGTAGAGATGGAATTTAGAAATGACCATCAACTATAACCCTAAAAGAACCAGATTTCGTAAACAACATCGAGGAAGACTAAAAGGAATATCTTATCGAGGTAATCATATTTGTTTTGGTAAATATGCTCTTCAAGCACTTGAATGTGCTTGGATCACATCTAGACAAATAGAAGCAGGGCGACGAGCAATGACACGAAATGTACGCCGTGGCGGAAAAATATGGGTACGTATATTTCCAGACAAACCAGTTACAGTAAGACCAGCGGAAACACGTATGGGTTCAGGAAAAGGATCCCCCGAGTATTGGGTAGCTGTCGTTAAACCAGGTCGAATACTTTATGAAATGGGTGGGGTAGCCGAAAATATAGCCAGAAGGGCTATTTCAATAGCTGCATCCAAAATGCCTATAAAAACTCAATTCATTATTTCTGTATAGGAATGTCAAATAAAAAAAAAATCTTAGAGATAAAAATGATTTTTCTTTTTTTGACAAACAATATTTTTTTCCTTTGTGCTTTGCATTGAAAAAACAAATAAAAAAATGATATGATTCAACCTCAAACACATTTGAATGTAGCAGACAACAGCGGGGCTCGGGAATTGATGTGTATTCGAATAATAGGAGCTAGTAATCGCCGATATGCTCATATTGGTGACGTTATTGTTGCTGTGATCAAGGAAGCAATACCAAATACGCCTCTAGAAAGATCGGAAGTCATTAGAGCTGTAATTGTACGTACTTGTAAAGAACTAAAACGTAACAGTGGGATGGTAATACGATATGATGACAATGCCGCAGTTGTCATTGATCAAGAAGGAAATCCAAAAGGAACTCGAGTTTTTGGGGCGATCCCACGGGAATTGAGACAATTAAATTTTACTAAAATAGTTTCATTAGCTCCTGAAGTGTTATAAGATTCGATCTGAATATAGTTATAGTATTAAATTTAAATAAATTAATTAATAGATTGTGTCTCACGCATATACCCTTAAAAAAAATATTAATATATGAATTAATATATTAATAAAATTAGTCTATATAAATAAAAGAGAAAGAACATGTTGATTATATCAAAATTCAGGAACAACAAAAATTTTAGCTTATCATGGGCAGAGACACTATTGCTGATATAATAACCTCTATACGAAATGCAGACCTGAATAGAAAAGGAACAGTTCGGATAGCATCGACTAGGATCAACGAAAACATTGTTAAAATACTTTTAGGAGAAGGTTTTCTCGAAAACGTCAGGAAACATCGAGAAAACAACAAATATTTTTTAATTTTAACCCTAAGACATAGACGAAATAAGAAAGAACCTTATCGAACCGTTTTAAATTTAAAACGCATCAGTCGCCCGGGCCTACGAATCTATTCTAACTATCAACGAATTCCCCGAATTTTAGGCGGAATGGGAATTGTAATCCTTTCAACTTCTCGCGGTATAATGACAGACCGGGAGGCTCGACTAGAAGGAATCGGCGGAGAAATTTTATGTTATATATGGTAATCTTTTTGATATAAAAATTACTTAAGATTTGTGCAAAAAAATAAGGTTTTATTACTGCATAACTTCCAAAAAGATTAAGTGGTTTTGAAATGTCAACATTCCTTTCATGAGTATAAAATTCAAGATTCAAAAATAGAAAGAAACTTATTTTCTTCCAACCAAATCACTAACTCGAAGTAAATTCAAAATGCAATTAAGGCATAACAACTATGAAAATAAGGGCTTCCATTCGTAAAATTTGTGAAAAATGTCGACTAATCCGTAGGAGGGGGCGAATTATAGTAATTTGTTCCAACCCGAAGCATAAACAAAGACAAGGATAATCTTACTAAAGGAAATAAAAGAAAAAGAACTTCCTGACGAACAAAAAAAAGATCTGTTTTGACATGAAATGGATATATCCATATATCTCTCACTTATCTTTATGAAATGATAAAATATGGCAAAACCTATATCAAGAGTCGGTTCACGTAAGAATGCACGTAGCGGTTTACGTAAAAATGCACGTAGAATACCAAAGGGGGTTATTCATGTTCAAGCAAGTTTCAACAATACCATTGTGACTGTTACAGATGTAAGGGGTCGGGTGATTTCGTGGTCCTCCGCCGGTACTTGTGGATTCCGAGGTACAAGAAGAGGGACACCTTTTGCTGCTCAAACCGCAGCAGGAAATGCTATTCGAACAGTAGTGGATCAAGGTATGCAACGAGCCGAAGTAATGATAAAAGGACCTGGGCTCGGAAGAGATGCGGCATTACGAGCTATTCGTCGAAGCGGTATACTTTTAAGTTTCGTACGAGATGTAACCCCTATGCCACATAATGGTTGTAGACCTCCTAAAAAAAGACGTGTATAGAAATAGAAATAAAGACTGAAAAAATTTCCAGAGAAATAAATGATTCAATGATCTGATCAAAAAAAAATTACTATGGTTCGAGAGAAAGTAAAAGTATCTACTCGGACACTACAATGGAAGTGTGTTGAATCACGAAGGGACAGTAAGCGTCTTTATTATGGACGCTTTATTCTGTCTCCACTTAAGAAAGGTCAAGCCGACACAATAGGCATTGCGATGCGAAGAGCTTTACTTGGAGAAATAGAAGGAACATGTATTACACGTGCAAAATCCGAGAACATACCACATGAATATTCTAGCATAATAGGTATTCAAGAATCAGTACATGAAATTTTAATGAATTTGAAAGAGATTGTATTAAGAAGTAATCTGTACGGAACTCGCGACGCATTTATTTGTGTCCAAGGTCCCGGATATATAACTGCTCGAGACATCATTCTACCGTCCTCTGTGGAAATCGTTGATAATACGCAGCACATAGCTAGCCTAATGGAACCAATTGATTTGTGTATTGGATTACAAATCGAGAGAAATCGGGGGTATAGTCTAAAAATGCCAAATAAATTGAAAGACAGAAGTTACCCTATAGATGCTGTCTTTATGCCTGTTCAAAATGCGAATCATAGTATTCATTCTTATGGGACTGAGAATGAAAAACAAGAGATACTTTTTCTAGAAATATGGACAAATGGCAGTTTAACTCCTAAAGAAGCACTTTCTGAAGCCTCCCGCAATTTAATTAATTTATTTATTCCTTT